ATTATGGTCAACAAACAGTACGAGCTGCAAGGTACATTGGTCAAAGTTTCATGATTACCTTATCCCACGCGAATCGTTTACCTGTAACTATTCAATATCCTTATGAAAAATCGATCACATCAGAGCGTTTCCGCGGTCGAATCCACTTTGAATTTGATAAATGCATTGCTTGTGAAGTATGTGTTCGTGTATGCCCCATAGATCTACCCGTTGTTGATTGGAGATTGGAAACAGATATTAGAAAGAAACGATTGCTTAATTATAGTATTGATTTCGGAATCTGTATATTTTGTGGTAACTGCGTCGAGTATTGTCCAACAAACTGTTTATCAATGACTGAAGAATATGAACTTTCTACTTACAATCGTCACGAATTGAATTATAATCAAATTGCTTTGGGTCGGTTACCAATGTCAGTAATTGGCGATTACACAATTCGAACAATTATGAATTCGACTCAAATAAAAATAGCCACGGATAACCCCCTTGATTCAAGAACAATTACCAATTACTAAGATTCCGTTTTGATCTAAAGAAGCGAAGTTTCTTTCATTTTGGTTGGTTAGTAACTACAAAACATAACTATTGATTGGTGAGAATCACGGCTTGATTTGGATTTAGAATAGATTCATATATCCGTGATGATTTCGAAATATCAAATTTCAACTACTCTTTCGGATACAAAAGCGGGATTGGTCCAATAACTGTATCTACATCAATCCACACCACATTAAGATTCAATTCAATTAGGCATATACAAGAAAAAAAAAAAGAAAGATAGGGTAACCTCTTTTTTCCTGGCCCGGTCAGTAAGGTCATGAAAATGAAATATTTCAACTTATTTATCTCTTATTTTACACATAATGGATTTACCTGGATCAATACATGATATTCTTTTAGTATTTCTAGGATCAGGTCTTATATTAGGAGGCCTAGGGGTAGTATTACTTACCAATCCAATTTATTCTGCCTTTTCATTAGGATTGGTTCTTGTTTGTATATCCTTATTCCATATTCCATCTAACTCCTATTTTGTAGCTGCTGCACAGCTCCTTATTTACGTGGGAGCCGTAAATGTCTTAATCGTATTTGCTGTGATGTTCATGAATGGTTCAGAATATTACAAGGATTTATATCTTTGGACAGTTGGAGATGGAGTTACTTCACTGGTTTGTACAAGTATTCTTTTTTCACTAATTACTACTATCTCAGATACATCATGGTACGGGATTATTTGGACTACAAGATCAAACCAGATTATAGAGCAGGACCTGACAAGTAACGTTCAACAAATTGGAATTCATTTATCAACAGATTTTTATCTTCCATTTGAACTCATTTCTATAATTCTTTTAGTTGCTTTGATAGGTGCAATTGCTATGGCTCGTCAGTAATAAATACTTAGAATTAGAAATCCAAAATCAAATAAAATAAATAAGGCCGTGTTTTGTTCTGTGTTATTATTATGACATCAATTTCCCTTCAGTTCCATTTTTATATTCTATTGTTCATATATTAAATTGAATGGGTTTGAGTTCGATCCATTACTAATACCTTCCTTTTTCCGTACTTGTTATATTCTAGTCAATCAAATCGGTTAAATTGTATTGTTGTTCATATTGAAATCAATCTCAATTGATGAGGAGTTGGTCAATGATGACCGAGCATGTACTTATTTTGAGTGCCTATTTATTTTCTATCGGTATTTATGGATTGATCACAAGCCGAAACATGGTTAGAGCACTTATGTGTCTTGAGCTTATACTGAATGCGGTTAATCTAAATCTCGTAACATTTTCTGATTTATTTGATAGTCGACAATTAAAAGGAGACATTTTCTCGATTTTTGTTATAGCTATTGCAGCCGCTGAAGCAGCTATTGGGCCAGCTATTGTTTCGTCGATCTATCGTAACAGAAAATCAACTCGTATCAATCAATCGAATTTGTTGAATAAATAGTCGTAATGATATAAATAAAGACAGATATATAGAATATTTACCAATTAGAATTAGCGTGCCGTGTATAACTCGTATGACCATGTTTGCTGAAACGTAATAAATCAAAGTATCTTGGACCTCTCTCATTCTCATGACCAGATCCAGAAGTAGATTGATTATTCAATTAAAAAAAAATTCTGGTAAACCACTGATTCGTCTGGTGTCTACAATATATGATTCAGTTACTACTGATTTTAACCAGATCGAAAATTGATAACGTTCAAAAAATTGATAGATCCAATGTCACATTCAGTAAAGATTTATGATACATGTATAGGGTGTACTCAATGTGTACGAGCCTGCCCCACAGATGTATTGGAAATGATACCTTGGGACGGATGTAAAGCTAAGCAAATTGCTCCTGCTCCAAGAACAGAGGACTGTGTAGGTTGTAAGAGATGTGAATCTGCTTGTCCAACGGATTTCTTGAGTGTCCGGGTTTATTTATGGCATGAGACAACTCGTAGCATGGGTCTAGCTTATTGATACGTTTCACAAAATT